GTCTCTGTAGCTTACAGCAAAGCATGGCTTTGAAGATGCCAAGACGGCCCGCCTCCTGACCCGGAGACAAAAGACTTAGTCCTAACCTTACTATTGATTTATTGCTAAACATATACATGCAAGTATCTGCGACCCAGTGCAAATGCCCTAAAATTCTTACAAAGACAGAAGGAGCGGGCATCAGGCGCGCTCGTTTAACTGCAGCCCAAGACGCCTTGCTTAGCCACACCCCCACGGGTATTCAGCAGTAGTTAGTATTAAGCAATAAGCGTAAGCTTGACTTAGTTATAGCAACCTCTAGGGTTGGTAAATCTTGTGCCAGCCACCGCGGTCATACAAGAAGCCCAAACCAATAGTCATACGGCGTAAAGAGTGGGACAATAGCTATCGTAGCAACTAAGACCAAAATGCAACTGAGCTGTTATAAGCCAATGGTGCCCCTAAGCCCAACCTCAAGACAATCTTAGCCCTCACGATCGACTATCCCCCACGAAAGCTAGGACACAAACTGGGATTAGATACCCCACTATGCCTAGCCTTAAATCTTGGTGCTTGTCCTCTACCAAAGCACCCGCCTGAGAACTACGAGCACAAACGCTTAAAACTCTAAGGACTTGGCGGTACCCCAAACCCTCCTAGAGGAGCCTGTTCTGTAATCGACAACCCACGATACACCCGACCGTTCTTTGCTAAAACAGCCTACATACCGCCGTCGCCAGCTCACCCTAACTGAGGGTACAACAGTGAGCACAACAGCCTACCTCCGCTAACAAGACAGGTCAAGGTATAGCCTATGGAACGGAAGAAATGGGCTACATTTTCTAACATAGAAAACACGAAAGAAGACGTGAAATCGTCCTCAGAAGGCGGATTTAGCAGTAAAGCGAGACAATAATGCTCCCTTTAAATTGGCCCTGGGGTACGTACATACCGCCCGTCACCCTCCTCACAAGCTACAAACTACTAATATCTAATACTCTTATTAGCTGAAGATGAGGTAAGTCGTAACAAGGTAAGTGTACCGGAAGGTGTACTTAGCACACCAAGACGTAGCTATAATAACAAAGCATTCAGCTTACACCTGAAAGATATCTGCCACCCATCAGATCGCCTTGAAGCACCTCTCTAGCCCAACCACCTACTCAAACTCCATTAAAAAACCACCACAACTATCAAACTAAAACATTTACTGACTTAGTATAGGCGATAGAAAAGGCCCACTGGCGCAATAGAGCTCCGTACCGTAAGGGAAAGCTGAAATAATAATGAAAACTACAAGCAACAAACAGCAAAGATATACCCTTGTACCTCTCGCATCATGATTTAGCAAGAACAACCAAGCAAGGCGAACTAAAGCTTGCCCTCCCGAAACCTAAGCGAGCTACCTACAAGCAGCTACCCATTGAGCAAACCCGTCTCTGTAGCAAAAGAGTGGGACGACTTGTTAGTAGTGGTGAAAAGCCAACCGAGCTAGGTGATAGCTGGTTACCTGCGAAGCGAATCTAAGTTCACCCTTAATTCTCCTCCAAGGATACTCGATTTAACCCCAATGAACGAATTAAGAGCGATTTAAAGGAGGTACAGCTCCTTTAAAAAAGAATACAACCTCTTGCAGCGGATAACTCAAAGAAACTTCAACATTGTAGGCCTTTAAGCAGCCACCAACAAAGAGTGCGTCAAAGCTCACCCACTTAAAAATTCTAAAACGACACGACTCCCTTCAACATAGCAGGTCACTCTATTCTCAATAGAAGAATCAATGCTAAAATGAGTAACTTGGGAAACCCACCCCTTCTCCCTCTTAGGCGCAAGCTTACATTTAAACATTATTAACACATTCAACCGATACTTTAACTCAAACAAGACTTAGTATCAAAACACACCCTGTTAACCCAACTCCGGCGCGCTCTTTAGAAAGATTGAAATCTGCAAAAGGAACTAGGCAATCACAAGGCCCGACTGTTTACCAAAAACATAGCCTTCAGCAAACCAAGTATTGAAGGTGATGCCTGCCCAGTGACACCCACCCCAGCTGTTCAACGGCCGCGGTATCCTAACCGTGCGAAGGTAGCGCAATCAATTGTCCCATAAATCGAGACTTGTATGAATGGCTAAACGAGGTCTTAACTGTCTCCTACAGATAATCAGTGAAATTGATCTTCCTGTGCAAAAGCAGGAATAGACCCATAAGACGAGAAGACCCTGTGGAACTTAAAAATCAATGGCCACCACATACTAAATCCCTATCTAACAGACTCACTACTAGCATAACACTGGCCCATAATTTTTCGGTTGGGGCGACCTTGGAGAAAAGCAGACCCTCCAAAAACAAGACCACCCCTCTTGACCAAGAACCACACCTCAACGTGCCAACAGCAACCAGACCCAATATAATTGAACAATGGACTAAGCTACCCCAGGGATAACAGCGCAATCTCCTCCAAGAGCCCATATCGACAAGGAGGTTTACGACCTCGATGTTGGATCAGGACACCCTAATGGTGCAGCCGCTATTAAGGGTTCGTTTGTTCAACGATTAATAGTCCTACGTGATCTGAGTTCAGACCGGAGCAATCCAGGTCGGTTTCTATCTATGAAGGACTCTCCCTAGTACGAAAGGACCGGGAAAGTGAGGCCAATACTACAAGCACGCCTCTCTCTTAAGCAATGACCCCAACTGAATTGCCAAAAGACCAACCTACACCCCCCCCTCCTAGAAAAGGACCGCTAGCGTGGCAGAGCTCGGCAAATGCAAAAGGCTTAAGCCCTTTAACCAGAGGTTCAAATCCTCTCCCTAGCTCTTCTACATCCCACTAAACCATGACCCAACCCTCCACACTAACCTGTCTCACCATATCCTTATCTTACGCCATCCCAGTCCTAGTTGCCGTAGCATTTCTAACACTAGTTGAACGAAAAGTCCTAAGCTACATACAAGCCCGAAAAGGCCCCAACATTGTAGGCCCATTCGGACTGCTACAACCCGTAGCGGACGGAGTGAAATTATTTATTAAAGAACCCATCCGCCCATCCACCTCTTCCCCTCTCTTATTTACCCTTACCCCCATACTAGCCCTCCTCCTAGCAATTTCAATCTGAATCCCCCTCCCTCTCCCTTTCTCCCTCACTGATCTAAACCTAGGCCTTCTCTTTTTGCTAGCCATATCCAGCCTAGCAGTATACTCAATCCTATGGTCTGGCTGAGCATCAAACTCAAAATATGCCTTAATTGGCGCAATACGAGCAGTTGCCCAAACCATCTCCTACGAAGTAACACTAGCCATTATCCTTCTCTCCGTAATCTTACTAAGCGGAAACTACACATTAAACACCCTAGCCACTACCCAAGAGCCTCTATACCTAATTTTCTCCGCTTGACCCCTCACAATAATATGATACATCTCAACACTTGCCGAAACAAACCGGGCCCCCTTCGATCTCACCGAGGGAGAATCAGAGTTGGTCTCTGGCTTTAACGTAGAATATGCTGCAGGCCCATTTGCCCTATTCTTCCTTGCAGAATATGCAAACATCATACTGATAAATGCACTCACCACAATCCTATTCCTAAACCCCAACTCTCTAGCCCCATCTCCGGAGCTGTTTCCAATAATCCTTGCTACAAAAACCCTACTACTCTCCTCGGGCTTCTTATGAATTCGTGCCTCATACCCACGCTTCCGCTACGACCAACTCATACACCTCCTCTGAAAAAACTTCCTCCCATTAACACTAGCACTATGCCTCTGGCACACCAGCATACCAATCTGCTATGCAGGCCTCCCCCCTTGTTCAAGGAAATGTGCCTGAATGCCAAAGGGTCACTATGATAAAGTGAACATAGAGGTACACCAGCCCTCTCATTTCCTAAGAAGAACAAAATTAGGAAAGTAGGAATTGAACCTACACAAAAGAGATCAAAACTCTCCATACTCCCTCTATATTATTTCCTAGTAGGGTCAGCTAAAAAAGCTATCGGGCCCATACCCCGAAAATGATGGTTCGACCCCTTCCCCTACTAATGAGCCCACTCGCAAAATTAATCTTCTCCATAAGTCTACTCCTAGGAACGACCATCACAATCTCAAGCAACCACTGAATAATAGCCTGGACTGGATTAGAAATCAACACTCTTGCCATCATCCCCCTTATCTCAAAATCACATCACCCCCGAGCCATTGAAGCAACAATTAAATACTTTCTAGTCCAGGCAACTGCCTCTACACTAATTCTCTTTTCAAGTATAATCAACGCACAATTTACAGGACAATGAGATCTCACCCAACTAACTCACCCAGTCTCCTGCATCTTACTAACAACAGCAATTGCAATAAAACTAGGCCTAGTACCCTTCCACTTTTGATTTCCAGAAGTACTCCAAGGGTCCCCCATAACTATCGCCCTGCTCCTATCCACAATAATAAAATTTCCTCCCATCACCATCCTCTTTTTAACAGCCCCCTCATTAAACCCCACCCTACTGACCATCATAGCCATCGCTTCCACTGCCTTGGGGGGGTGAATAGGACTCAACCAAACACAAATTCGAAAAATCCTAGCCTTCTCATCCATCTCACACCTGGGCTGAATAACCCTCATCCTCGTCTACAGCCCCAAACTAACCCTACTAACCTTCTACCTCTACTCACTAATAACCGCCGCCATCTTCCTAGCCCTTAACACAATCAAAACATCAAAACTATCAACTACAATAACATCCTGAACAAAAACACCAACACTAAATGCATCCCTCATGCTAATCCTACTTTCCCTGGCCGGCTTACCCCCACTAACAGGCTTCTTACCCAAATGACTTATCATTCAAGAACTAACTAAACAAGAAATAACCACAACAGCTACAGCCATCACAATACTATCCTTGCTAAGCCTATTTTTTTACCTCCGACTTGCATACTGCTCAACAATCACACTCCCACCAAACATCACAAGCCATATAAAACAATGGCACATTGACAAGCCAGCAACCACTATAATCGCCACCCTGACCACCTTATCAACCCTACTCCTACCCATGTCCCCTATGATCCTAACTACTACCTAAAACAGAAACTTAGGATAGCCCCTAAACCGAAGGCCTTCAAAGCCTTAAACAAGAGTTAAACTCTCTTAGTTTCTGCTAAGGTTCGCGGGTCACTAACCCGCATCCCCTGAATGCAACCCAGGCACTTTAATTAAGCTAGAACCTTACCCCCCCCCCCCAATCTAGACAGATGGGCCTCGATCCCACAAACTCCTAGTTAACAGCTAGGCGCCCAAACCAGCGAGCTTCCATCTAACAGGCCCCGGCACGCTCTCAACGTACATCAATGAGTTTGCAACTCAACATGAATTTCACCACAGAGCCGATAAGAAGAGGAATCAAACCTCTGTAAAAAGGTCTACAGCCTAACGCTTCAACACTCAGCCATCTTACCTTACCTGTGACCTTCATTAACCGATGATTATTCTCAACAAACCACAAAGATATTGGTACTCTATACTTAATCTTCGGAGCATGAGCGGGCATAGTCGGCACTGCTCTTAGCCTGCTTATCCGTGCAGAACTCGGACAACCCGGAACTCTTTTAGGAGACGACCAAATCTACAATGTCATCGTCACTGCTCACGCTTTCGTAATGATCTTCTTTATAGTGATACCAATTATAATCGGCGGCTTTGGAAATTGACTAGTCCCACTCATAATTGGTGCCCCTGACATAGCATTCCCCCGCATAAATAACATAAGCTTTTGACTCCTTCCCCCATCATTCCTTCTCCTACTAGCCTCCTCTACAGTAGAAGCAGGAGCTGGCACCGGATGAACTGTATACCCTCCTTTAGCAGGTAACCTAGCCCATGCAGGCGCTTCAGTTGACCTAGCCATCTTCTCCCTACACCTAGCAGGTGTTTCATCCATCCTCGGAGCAATTAACTTCATTACAACTGCTATTAACATAAAACCACCAGCCCTTTCACAATACCAAACACCTCTCTTTGTATGATCTGTTCTCATCACTGCTATTCTACTCCTACTCTCCCTCCCAGTCCTAGCTGCTGGCATTACCATGCTACTTACTGACCGAAACCTAAACACCACATTCTTTGACCCTGCTGGAGGGGGAGATCCTGTCCTTTACCAACACCTATTCTGATTCTTCGGCCACCCAGAAGTCTACATCCTCATTCTACCAGGATTTGGAATCATCTCGCACGTCGTAGCCTACTACGCAGGCAAAAAAGAACCATTTGGCTACATAGGAATAGTATGGGCTATATTATCAATCGGATTCCTAGGCTTCATTGTATGAGCCCATCATATATTTACAGTAGGAATAGACGTAGACACTCGAGCATACTTCACTTCAGCCACCATAATCATTGCTATCCCAACTGGCATCAAAGTCTTCAGCTGACTAGCTACGCTACACGGAGGTACTATCAAATGAGACCCCCCAATACTATGAGCCCTAGGCTTCATCTTCCTATTCACAATCGGAGGCCTAACCGGAATTGTCCTTGCAAACTCTTCACTAGACATTGCCTTGCACGACACGTACTACGTAGTCGCCCACTTCCACTATGTCCTGTCAATAGGAGCTGTATTCGCTATCCTAGCCGGATTTACCCACTGATTCCCACTATTCACAGGATATACACTCCACCCAACATGAACTAAGGCACATTTCGGAGTTATATTCACAGGTGTAAATCTTACCTTCTTCCCCCAACACTTCCTAGGCCTAGCTGGAATACCACGACGATACTCGGACTACCCAGACGCCTATACCCTATGAAACACTCTATCCTCCATTGGCTCATTAATCTCACTAACAGCCGTAATCATACTAATATTCATCATCTGAGAAGCATTCGCAGCCAAACGAAAAGTCCTACAACCAAAAGCAATCTCCACAAACGTCGAATGAATCCACGGCTGCCCACCTCCCTATCACACCTTCGAAGAGCCAGCCTTCGTCCAAGTCCAAGAAAGGAAGGAATCGAACCCTCACCTGGTGGTTTCAAGCCAACCGCACTAAACCACTTGTGCTTCTTTCTTATGGGATGTTAGTAAACCCATTACATAGCCTTGTCAAGACTAAATCACAGGTGAAACCCCCGTACATCCCCCATGGCCAACCAATCACAATTCGGATTCCAAGACGCCACCTCTCCAATCATAGAAGAACTTGTTGAGTTCCACGACCACGCCCTAATAGTTGCACTAGCCATCTGCAGCTTAGTCCTCTACCTACTAGCACTGATACTCGCAGAAAAACTTTCTTCAACCACTGTAGACGCACAAGAGGTAGAACTCATCTGAACAATCCTACCAGCCATCGTCCTCATCCTACTGGCCCTCCCATCCCTACAGATTCTCTACATAATAGATGAAATTGATGAACCTGATATAACTTTAAAAGCCATCGGCCATCAATGATACTGAACTTATGAATACACAGACTTCAAAGACCTATCATTCGACTCGTACATAATTCCAACGGCAGAACTTCCACTAGGACACTTCCGACTACTAGAAGTCGACCATCGCGTTGTAGTCCCTATAGAATCCCCAATCCGCATCATCGTCACTGCTGGCGATGTTCTCCACTCCTGAGCAATCCCCTCCCTAGGCGTAAAAACTGACGCAATCCCAGGCCGACTTAACCAAACATCTTTTATCACCTCCCGACCAGGAATCTTCTACGGCCAGTGTTCAGAAATTTGCGGAGCCAACCATAGCTACATGCCAATCGTAGTGGAATCAACTCCCCTAACCCACTTCGAACACTGATCCTCATTACTGTCCTCTCAATCATTAAGAAGCTATGCATCAGCACTAGCCTTTTAAGCTAGAAAAAGAGGGGAACCCCCTCCTTAATGACATGCCCCAGCTAAACCCAAACCCTTGATTCCTTACCTTTCTACTAACCTGATTAACCTTCTCACTAACCATCCAACCCAAACTCCTACCTTTCATACCAACTAATCCTCCCCAAAATAAAACCCAATTAACCGTCAAAACCACCCCCTGAACTTGACCATGAACATAAGCTTCTTCGATCAATTCACAAGCCCATGCCTCCTAGGAATCCCCCTAATTCTGCTCGCAATACTATTCCCCGCACTTCTACTCCCAACCCCAGACCCACGATGAATCAACACTCGTCTCTCTGTCCTACTAACATGACTCCTCCGCCTAATCACGAAACAACTAATAATACCCCTAAATAAAAAGGGCCATAAATGAGCACTAATTCTTACATCCCTAATAACCTTCCTCCTACTAACCAACTTGCTAGGCTTACTACCATATACATTCACACCTACCACCCAACTTTCAATAAACATAGCCCTGGCCTTCCCACTCTGACTCGCCACCCTCCTTACAGGCCTACGAAATCAACCTTCAATTACCCTCGGACATCTTCTTCCTGAAGGCACTCCCATTCCACTAATCCCGGCCCTAATCATAATCGAAACCACAAGCCTACTTATCCGCCCCCTAGCCTTAGGAGTCCGCCTAACCGCAAACCTCACAGCAGGCCACCTCCTTATTCAACTCATCTCCACAGCTACTACCGTCCTCCTCCCCATCATACCAACAATCTCCCTCCTAACTTCATCAATCCTTCTCCTACTAACCCTCTTAGAAATGGCAGTAGCCATAATCCAAGCCTATGTCTTCGTCCTCCTATTAAGCCTATACTTACAAGAAAACATCTAATGGCCCACCAAGCACACTCCTACCACATAGTAGACCCCAGCCCTTGACCAATCTTTGGAGCCGCCACTGCCCTACTCACTACCTCAGGACTAATCATATGATTTCATTTCAACTCCTCTCAACTCTTAGCCCTAGGCCTGCTCTCCATAATTCTTGTTATACTACAATGATGACGAGACATCATCCGAGAAAGTACATTCCAAGGCCATCACACCCCCACAGTACAAAAAGGCCTACGATATGGAATAATCCTGTTCATCACATCAGAAGCATTCTTCTTCCTAGGATTCTTCTGAGCCTTCTTCCATTCTAGCCTAGCCCCCACCCCTGAACTAGGTGGACAGTGACCCCCAACAGGAATCAAACCTATAAATCCCTTAGAAGTACCCCTATTGAACACAGCCATCCTCCTCGCATCCGGCGTCACCGTAACATGAGCACATCACAGTATTACAGAAAGCAACCGAAAACAAGCAATCCAAGCCCTTTCATTAACCATCCTTCTAGGACTCTACTTCACCGCACTCCAAGCCATAGAATACTATGAAGCCCCATTCTCAATCGCTGACGGCGTATACGGCTCAACCTTCTTTGTCGCCACCGGGTTCCACGGACTCCATGTAATCATCGGATCCTCCTTCCTCTCCGTATGTCTCCTACGACTAACAAAATTCCACTTCACCTCAAACCACCACTTCGGCTTTGAAGCTGCAGCCTGATACTGACACTTTGTAGACATCATCTGACTATTCCTCTACATAACCATCTACTGATGAGGATCCTGCTCTTCTAGTATACTAATTACAATTGACTTCCAATCTCTAAAATCTGGTACCACCCCAGAGAAGAGCAATCAACATAGTCCTCTTTATAATCACACTGTCTCTTGCCCTAAGTACAATCCTAATTACCCTAAACTTCTGAATCGCCCAAACAAACCCAGACTCAGAGAAACTATCTCCATACGAGTGTGGCTTCGATCCTCTTGGATCTGCACGACTCCCATTCTCAATCCGATTCTTTCTTAGTAGCAATCCTATTTTTACTATTCGACCTAGAGATTGCACTCCTCCTGCCTCTCCCATGAGCCACCCAACTACAATCCCCCACTTCCACCCTAACTTGAACCTCTGCAATCATCCTCCTACTCACACTAGGATTGATCTATGAATGGACCCAAGGAGGCCTGGAATGAGCCGAATAAACATAGAAAGTTAGTCTAATCAAAGACAGTTGATTTCGACTCAACAAACCATAGCTTCACCCTATGACTTTCTCCATGTCCTTCCTACACCTAAGTTTCTACTCAGCTTTCACCCTAAGCAGCCTAGGACTAGCCTTTCATCGCACTCACCTAGTATCCGTCCTACTCTGTCTAGAAAGCATAATGCTATCCATATATATCGCCCTGGCAACTCTCCCTATCGAAAACCAGACAACATCCTTCGCCTTAATACCCATACTCATACTAACATTCTCAGCCTGCGAGGCTGGTGCAGGCCTAGCCATACTAGTCGCCTCCACACGAACCCACGGCTCAGACCACCTACACAATTTAAACATCCTACAATGCTAAAAATCCTGCTCCCAACCATCTTACTGCTTCCAACAACCCTTCTATCTCCCATAAAATACCTATGAACCAATATCACCACATACAGCCTTTTAATTGCCATCCTCAGCCTACACTGACTACCCCCAACATACTACCCCCACAAAAACCTAACTCAGTGAACTAGCATCGACCAGATCTCATCTCCACTCCTAACCCTAACCTGCTGACTACTCCCACTTATGCTCTTAGCTAGCCAAAACCACCTTCAACACGAACCCCCAACACGAACACGAACCTTCATCTTTACCCTCATTACAGTCCAACCCCTCATCATCCTAGCCTTCTCAGCCTCCGAATTAATACTCTTCTACCTCTCATTTGAGGCAACCCTCATCCCAACCCTAATTCTAATCACACGATGAGGAAACCAACCAGAACGCTTAAGCGCAGGCATCTACCTGTTATTCTATACCCTCATTAGCTCCCTCCCCCTACTAGTCACTCTACTCCACCTTCACACACAAACTGGTACCCTACATCTAATAATAATCAAGCTAAACCACCCCACCTTAGCCAGCACATGAACAGGTCTCTTATCAGCTCTAGCCCTCCTAACAGCATTCATAGTAAAAGCACCCCTATACGGCCTCCACCTATGACTACCAAAAGCCCACGTAGAAGCCCCAATCGCAGGCTCCATACTACTTGCAGCTCTCTTACTAAAACTAGGAGGGTACGGCATTATACGAATAACTCTCCTGCTAGGCCCCCTATCAAACCACTTACACTACCCATTCCTCACCCTAGCCCTATGAGGAGCACTGATAACTAGTTCAATCTGCTTACGACAAATCGACCTAAAATCCCTCATTGCCTACTCATCTGTAAGCCACATAGGCCTAGTCATTGCAGCGAGCATGATCCAAACCCCCTGATCATTTTCAGGGGCAATAATCCTCATAATCTCCCACGGCCTAACTTCTTCCATACTATTCTGCCTAGCCAACACCAACTATGAACGCACCCACAGCCGAATCCTCCTTTTAACACGAGGCCTACAACCTCTACTCCCTCTTATAGCAACTTGATGACTACTAGCCAACCTCACAAACATAGCACTACCCCCAACTACAAATCTAATAGCAGAACTTACCATCATAATCTCCCTCTTCAACTGATCTCCCCCGACAATCATTCTCACTGGAACTGCAACCCTTCTAACCGCCTCATACACCCTATTCATACTACTAATAACCCAACGAGGAACAACGCCCACCCACATCACAACCATGCAAAACTCAAACACACGAGAGCACCTCCTAATAACCCTCCACATCCTACCCATACTCCTCCTAATCCTGAAACCAGACCTAATCTCATAACTTCCCCCATCACACCCTCTTTTTCCTCCCCACACCCCCGCAAGTATAGTTTTAACCCAAACATTAGACTGTGATCCTAAAAATAGAAGTTAAACTCTTCTTACTCGCCGAGGGGCGGTTCAACCAACAAGAACTGCTAATTCTTGCATCTGAGCCTAAAACCTCAGCCCCCTTAACTTTTAAAGGATAACAGTAATCCACTGGTCTTAGGAACCACTCATCTTGGTGCAATTCCAAGTAAAAGTAATGGAGACTGCATTACTCCTCAACACCTGCACACTCCTCACACTAGCCACCATCCTCACCCCCCTACTTCTCCCCCTCCTCTCAACAAACTTCCAAAATTCTCCAACCTCCACCACCCGCGCCATTAAAACAGCATTCCTAATCAGCCTAGTACCAATAATACTATTCATATACTCCAACACCGAAAGCATCACCTCTTACTGAGAATGAAAATTCATCATAAACTTCAAAATCCCCCTTAGCTTCAAAATAGACCAATACTCCACAATATTCTTCCCCATCGCATTATTCGTAACATGATCTATCCTCCAATTCGCAACATGATACATAGCCTCAGAACCCTATATTACAAAATTTCTCTCCTACCTATCAATATTCTTAGCCACAATACTAACACTAACCATTGCCAACAACATATTCTTACTGTTCATTGGCTGAGAAGGAGTCGGAATCATATCCTTCCTCCTAATCGGCTGATGACAAGGCCGTGCAGAAGCTAACACAGCCGCACTCCAAGCCGTACTTTACAACCGAATTGGAGATATTGGCCTCATCCTTAGCATAGCATGACTCGCCTCCACCCTAAACACCTGAGAAATACAAACCTTCCTCAACTCACAAACCTCAACACTCCCCCTCCTAGGCCTTATCCTAGCAGCCACAGGAAAGTCAGCCCAATTCGGCCTACATCCCTGACTGCCAGCCGCTATAGAAGGCCCCACCCCAGTCTCTGCCCTACTCCACTCCAGCACTATAGTAGTCGCTGGAATCTTCCTTCTTATCCGCACCCACCCAATATTCACCCACAACCAAACTGCACTAACACTATGCTTATGTTTAGGAGCACTATCCACGCTATTTGCTGCTACTTGTGCCCTAACACAAAATGACATCAAAAAGATCATTGCCTACTCCACATCCAGCCAACTAGGACTAATAATGGTCACCATCGGGCTGAACCTCCCCCAACTAGCCTTCCTTCACATCTCAACACATGCCTTCTTCAAAGCCATACTATTCCTCTGCTCCGGGTCAATTATCCACAACCTCAATGGAGAACAAGACATTCGAAAAATAGGAAGCCTTCAAAAAATACTTCCAACAACTACCTCCTGCCTAACTATCGGCAATCTTGCACTAATAGGGGCCCCCTTCCTAGCCGGATTTTACTCAAAAGACTCCATCATTGAAAGCCTAAACACCTCCTACCTAAACACCTGAGCACTCACCCTAACACTCACAGCCACAGCTTTCACCGCAGCCTACAGCTTACGAATGACAGCACTTGTTCAAACAGGACACACCCGAATCCCCCCAACTACATCAATCAACGAAAGCAACCCAACAATTACCAACCCACTCCTTCGCCTAGCCTTAGGCACTATCATAACTGGCCTACTCATCACAACCTATATCACCCCCACAAAAACACCCCCCATAACCATACCAACCGTCACCAAAACCGCAGCTCTTCTAGTAACAATCGCAGGCATTATCCTAGCACTAGAATTATCAAACATAACCCACACCCTAACCCACCCCAAACAAAACACCCTATCAAACTTCTCCTCCAACCTAGGATACTTCAACCCCCTAATGCACCGCCTCAGCTCCACAAACCTCTTAAACAATGGACAAAAACTCGCCCTCCTCTTAATCGATCTTTCCTGATACAAAAAAATAGGCCCCGAAGGACTCGCCAAATTACACCGCATAGCAGCAAAAACCTCAACAACCCTCCACACTGGACTAATCAAAGCATACTTAGGGTCCTTTGCCCTATCCATCCTCATCATCCTCCTAATCCACAGAAAACTAATGGCCCCCAACATACGAAAGTCACACCCCCTCCTAAAAATAGTCAATAACTCCCTAATCGACCTCCCCACCCCTTCCAACATCTCAGCCTGATGAAACTTCGGATCACTCCTGGGTATCTGCCTAGCCACACAAATCCTAACAGGCCTTCTACTAGCCATGCACTACACTGCAGACACAACCCTAGCCTTCTCATCCGTCGCCCACACATGTCGAAACGTACAATACGGCTGACTAATCCGCAACCTACACGCCAACGGAGCTTCACTATTCTTCATCTGCGTGTACTTCCACATCGGACGAGGCCTCTACTATGGCTCTTACCTCTACAAGGAAACCTGAAACACAGGCATTATCCTCCTACTCACACTAATAGCAACAGCCTTCGTAGGCTACGTCCTACCGTGAGGACAGATATCATTCTGAGGAGCCACAGTCATCACCAACCTATTCTCAGCTATCCCCTACATTGGACAAACCCTCGTAGAATGAGCTTGAGGCGGCTTCTCAGTAGACAACCCAACACTAACCCGATTCTTCGCCTTACACTTCCTCCTTCCATTCCTAATTGCCAGCCTCACCCTAGTTCATCTCACCTTCCTTCACGAATCCGGCTCAAACAACCCCCTAGGTATCACATCAAACTGTGACAAAATCCCATTCCACCCCTACTTCTCTTTAAAAGACATCCTAGGAGCAATACTCATGCTCTCCCCACTAGCAGCCCTAGCCCTATTTACCCCAAACCTCCTAGGAGACCCAGAAAACTTCACCCCAGCAAACCCACTAGTCACTCCTCCCCACATTAAACCCGAATGATACTTCCTATTCGCATACGCCATCCTACGCTCAATCCCCAACAAACTCGGCGGAGTATTAGCACTAGCAGCCTCCGTACTAATCCTACTCTTAACCCCCTTCCTACATAAATCTAAACAACGCACAATAACCTTCCGACCCCTGTCCCAATTGCTCTTTTGACTCCTAGTAGCCAACCTACTCATCCTAACCTGAGTAGGAAGCCAACCAGTAGAACACCCATTCATTATCATTGGCCAACTAGCCTCCCTTACCTACTTCACCAACCTTCTGATCCTCCTCCCCCTCACAGGAGCCCTAGAAAACAAAATCCTCAACTACTAAGATACTCTAATAGTTTATAAAAAACGTTGGTCTTGTAAACCAAAGAATGAAGACCCCACATCTTCTTAGAGTTCCCTGCCAGCCCCAAGCTGGCATTTTTTGCGCCAAAACATAATGGAACCTCCCTAGATTCACCCAACTCACCGATAAGGGGGGGGGCCCCCCCTCCCCCCATGTATTACTTTGCATTGCACTGTCCACCCCATTACATTAAGACTCAATGTAAGAAATACATCCTACGTATGTACTGAACCCATACCATGTATAACTGGGCATACAAAATATTCCGATCCATCTCTACTTTCAGGCAATTTTCAAGCAATGCCACAAAGACCATCCTCTATCTCCACTCGAGCTAAATCCATTAAAATGACCAATTATACACTTAAAATATCCCTAGATACGGAAGTGCTTCAACACATAACATGAATGGTAGCAGGACACAACCCCTAAACCACATGCTCGTAGGACCGGTTTCAGGTATCAGGTTATCTATTAATCGGCCTTCTCACGTGAAATCAACATCTGCCGTTGCATATAAGGCCCAACGTTACTAGCTTCAGGACCATTCTTTCCCCCTACACCCCTAGCACTACTTGCTCTTTTGCGCCTCTGGTTCCTCTGTCAGGGCCATAACTTGCCAGCTCCCTTAAACTTGTACTTCGACGAGTCATCTGGTAGGCTATTTATCAACTGTTTAGTCCGTGATCGCGGCATTTTCTCTTTTTGGCACTTTTGGTTCCCTTTTTTTTTGGGGCGTCTTCAGGCTGCCCTTCAAGTGCGGCGGGTAAATACAATCTAAGACCTGGGCATACACTCCATAGCGGACCGAGTTTGGCCCTCAAGGATTGCTGAATGAGACGGTTTGCGTATCCGGGGAATCAACCTGACACTGATGCACTTTGTTTTCCATTCAGTTATGTTACCTCCGCCCAAACTGATTAAATGTGGCTATTAGATGAATGCTTGGTAGACATAATTTATCAATTTTACACTTCCTCTAACTTTCTAAACAAAACTAGGGACTTTTCAACCATTCATGTCCCCTTGCCAATTACACGTTTATCATCACAAATTTTACAAATTTTTCATCACAATAACACCCATCAAAGGCACTGAAATCCCATTAACAATACAACAACTATCCAAACCATCACTTTTTATCATGACAACAACCAAAATTAACTTCAAACTCCCCTACCTAACACAATCAAACTTTTTTCATCACTTTTTATCATGACAACAACCAAAATTAACTTCAAACTCCCCTACCTAACACAATCAAACTTTTTTCATCACTTTTTATCATGACAACAACCAAAATTAACTTCAAACTCCCCTACCTAACACAATCAAACTTTTTTCATCACTTTTTATCATGACAACAACTAAAATTAACTTAACTCCCCTACCTAACACAATCAAACTTTTTTCATCACTTTTTATCATGACAACAACTAAAATTAACTTAACTCCCCTACCTAACACAATCAAACTTTTTTCATCACTTTTTATCATGACAACAACTAAAATTAACTTAACTCCCCTACCTAACACAATCAAACTTTTTTCATCACTTTTTATCATGACAACAACTAAAACCCACCTCTCCTCAGAAAAAGAGGACTTAAACCTCCATCGCCAGCTCCCAAAGCTGGCATTTTACACTTAAACTATCTTCTGCTCACCCCCCCTAAACTGCCCGAATCGCCCCCCGAGACAAACCCCGAACAAGCTCCAATACAACAAACAAAGTCAACAACAACCCCCACCCTGCAGCCAAAAACATCCCAACACCCTGACAGTAGAACATAGCCACCCCACTAAAATCCAACCGAACAGAAAACAGGCCCCCACCATCAACCGTATTCACCACTACCCCAAAACACCCTCCATCCCCAACCACAACCCCAACAACCAACACCAAAATAAACCCCATACCATACACCACTACATGTCAATCTACCCAAGCCTCCGGAAAAGGATCTGCTGCCAAAGAGACTGAATAAACAAAAACCACCAACATACCCCCCAAGTACACCATAAACAACACCAATGAAATAAAAGAAACCCCCAAACTCACCAACCATCCACACCCAACAACTGACCCTAACACCAACCCAACAACCCCATAATATGGAGAAGGATTGGATGCCACTGCCAATGCCCCCAGAACAAAACACACCCCTAAAAAAATCACAAAATAAGTCATAACTATTCTCGCTTGGTCTCCACCCAAGATCTACAGCTTGAAAAACTGTCGTTGTACGAACCTTCAACCACGAGAACCCACCTATTAAACCCAACCAACCAACCTAACTACCAACAAACATCCAACACATCTATTACTTCAACTTTACCAACTACCATACCCCCCCAACACCACCGAAGTCGCATTAACACCCCCCCCCCCCAACAAACAAACAAACAAACAAACAAACAAACAAACAAACAAACAAACAAACAAACAAACAA